CAAAGGTTCCAGAAGATGTTAATGGTAAGCAAGAAGATTGTTTACGAAGAAACAACAAGAAAAATTCATATTCTGATACATAAGAGTTATATAGGAATCGAAATAGTCTTTTATTTTCTTTTTTCAAAAGAAAAATCGATTTCATTGAAGTAATAAGACTATTCCAATTCGAATAGTAGTTGAGAAAGAATCGCAATAAATGCAAAGATGGAACATCTTTGATCCGGTATTGAAGGAGTTGAACCAAGATTTCAAAATGGATAGGATAGGGTATTTCTATAGATAATGTAAATGCAAGAAATTGTCTTTAAAAATGGACATATTGAATGAATAGATCGTAAATTCTGAAACTTTGGTGTTTCTTTTTCTTTCGGACAAGATAATTCTCGTAGCGAGAATGGGATTTCTACAACGATCGCAAACCCCTCAGTAATCCAACAATCGATCTTGGTTAGGATGATTAACCGAGTTAATCCAAAAATTCTGCTGATACATTCGAATAATTAAACGTTTCACAAGTAGTGAACTAAATTTCTTGTTATTACAACTAACAATTAACCTTTTAATCCATAATCATGGGCAAATGCATAAATATACTCCTGAAAGAGAAGTGGGTAAACGAAGTATTGTTGACGAGATTTCTGTTTTTCTGAATACCCTTCCAATTTTTCCATTTGTATTTCTACTTGAATCAGAAAGAAGAAGCATTTCTCGGTTTCTCAAATGATGATACATAGTGCAATATGGTCAAAACAGGGTGTTGCATTTTTTAATACAAACCCTGGAAAGAAAAGGAATCTAATCCACAGATCTTTTCCTTTTCTATCCAATTAGTTTATGTTTGTTCTAATTACAAAAGAGAACAAATCTTTTATTTTTGCAGGCCAATCGCTCTTTTGACTTTGGAATCCAGTCTCTTTATCAATATACTGCTTCTTTTACACATTCAATCCATAACATCCCTTTTCAATCTATAATGTTCCAAAAGAAAAAATCAAGGGTCCGTTCATAGGAAAACCCAACCTTTCCCCGCATCAGGCACTAATCTATTTTTAACGTCTAATTAGATCGGGGAATCATTTCAATTAAGAAGTTAAGCTCGTTGCTTTTTATTTTACCAGAATTGGAGCCAGGCTCTATCCATTTATTCACTAGACCCATAAAATAGGAATTTTTTATTCCATTCCAAAAATCAAAAATAAGAAATTGATTTTATTACGACATGCTATTTTTTCCATTCATTACCCTTGAGGATCAGTCGTGGTCTTCTAGACTCTACCAAGAGTCTGGACGAATTTGTTGCTTCATCCAAATGTGTAAAAGATCATAGTCGCACTTAAAAGCCGAGTACTCTACCATTGAGTTAGCAACCCAGATAAAATAGGATCTTAGATACGATCGAAACCCAAAAATCAATGGAATTACACCGCACGCTCCTGTCAAAACATTGAACTAGCAAAACATTAAAAGAAAGATTTTATCGCCCATTAAAAACACTCAAATGCCAAAATGAACAGGTTCGGCTAAATTTCACTAAGGTTAAAAAAGGAGCGGCCCCAATCACGATAGCAAAATTGTCATTTTTTTAGCAATTTATTATGAGAGTACATGCAAGAGGGACAACCTTATCATTTGAGCGAAGTGTAGACAGAAAAACCTAATATGGAGTGAGGATAAAGAGACCTATCTATCTACAAATTCTATTTGTTCAATAGACCTTTGTCAATGGAAATACAATGGTAAGAAAACAAATTAGATAGAAAAAGTAAATAAAATAAGGGCTTATGTTGGATTGGCACGACATAAATCCAGTCAAAAATAGGACTAAGAAAGAGGCAAATTGTGTCTAAATAATTAGACAACGAGGGATACTAGTGATCCTCTCCTACTTTTTTATTCATTTAGTTCTTCAATTAACTCAAAGTTCCTTCTTTTTCTTTAAAGAATTCTGCCTTCCTTAAAATATCATAAACAGTTCTTGTAGGTTGAGCACCCTTTTCAAGGAAATAGAGAATAGCTGGAACATTTAAACAAGTTTGATTCTTTATCGGATCATAAAAACCTACTTTTCGAAGATCTCTTCCTTCTCTTCGAGATCGAACATCAATTGCAACGATTCGATAGACAGCTTATTGGGATAGATGTAGCTAAACAATGCCCCCCCTAGAAACGTATAGGAGGTTTTCTCCTCATACGGCTCGAGAAAAAGATTTGAATGTATGTACACTTGTAGAACGCATATAGTAGAAAGACTATGACTTGCATTAATTTCCTTACAGAAAAAACAAATTTCATTTATACTCATGACTCAAGTTGGTTAATTTTGACTGACAGACTTAAAAGGAAAAATCCTTCCAAATTTTTTGAGTCGTCTCTAAACTCTTTTCTTTGTCTCATCTCGAACGAATTGACTTTTATTCCTTATTCTGATCCAATTCTATTGTTGAGACAATTGAAAATCGCGTTTACTTGTTCCGGAATTCTTTATCTTTGATTTGTGAAATCCTTGGGTTTAGACATTACTTCGGGAATTCCTATTCTTTTTTCTTTCAAAAGAGTAGCAACATACCCTTTTTTTCTTATTTCCTTCGATAAAGCATTTCCCTCTTCTATAGAAATCGAATATGGGCATTCTGATAAACTTTTAATTGAAAGAGTTTTTCCAATCTTCCAAAATTGGACTTTCTTCTTATTTTAACCTTTCGATTTCTATATTAAGGATAGACTGACAAAGTTGGCCTAATTTATTAGTTTTCACTAACCCTAGATTCTTTCCCTTGATAAAAAATCAATTCTGTCCTCTCGAGCTCCATCGTGTACTATTTACTTACAAACAACCCAGCGCAAATTTGGTTCGGGACGAATAGAACAGACTATGTCGAGCCAAGAGCATTTTCATTACTATGGAAAATGATGGATAACAAAATCCACAATCGATCATGTCCTTCAAGTCGCACGTTGCTTTCTACCACATCGTTTTAAACGAAGTTTTACCATAACAAACATTCCTCTAATTTCATTGCAAAGTGGTATAGGGAATTGATCCAATATGGATGGGATCATGAATAGTCATTGGTTTAGTTTAGTTTTTTGTATACTAATTCAAACTTGCTATCTATGGAGAAATATGGATAAAAGAAATAAGTATTTATCGGGGAAGACTCCGCAAAGATCCAATTTATTTAAACCCATATTCTATCATATGAAGGAAAGGAAACATAGTTCGAAAAAGACGAATAAACAAGTTTGCTTAAGACTTATTTTTTATTGAATTTCCATCCTCAACAGAGGACTCGAGATGGTCAATCCTGAAATGAGAAGCGAAGGATCGACTCTTCTCCAACAAATAAACTATCAACCTCAAAAAAAGTTTAATTAATTTAATTACTATATTAGAATTAGATTAGCAATATATTTTTCCATAACAAAAACTATTAACTAAATAAACTATTCCAGATTGAAAGTTTTTTGGTAGTTATAGAATTCTCGTACTTCTTCGACTCGAATACCAAAAGAGGGAAAAAAATGAAGTAAAAAAAAAAACACATTTCGTGTAAAGTCAAATTAAGGCCTTTGCTTTTACTTATAGCATTCTTTCTTTTACCTAAAAGAAGCAACTCCAAATCAAAAATCAGGAGAAGTATGATTTTTTGAATCCATTCTATCCAACGAACAGTTCTTACCTTATCCTTACCAGAATGGATCATTCTGGATATTTAAAGAATCGCAGATCGAGATGGTTTTCGCTTAACCAAAGAGGGGCCCTTTTTACTAATAATATAATACAACAAAAATCTATCTCTATCATAAAGGGATAGGTCTCATTTTTTATACAGTGTTTTACGTCAAGTTTAAAATTTTTTCAATTAATTCGAAAGCCGAGTAGACAGAATATATGAATTTCTCTCTAATCCTCACATTCCATTGATTTAGAAATGGATATTTGCAAATCAGATAATATCTAAAATACAAAAATGGAGTTCCTATCCATAGAATAGAAACCCTTGGGGGTCCTTCTTTTCTTTCACATTAGATGTCAAATGTATCATGTAAGAATTCCCCCTTCATGGATATGGAGCATAAAGTTTATCTAAGAAGTTCGAATTTCAAAACACATATGAGTAATGAGTAGTAGTAGGGGCATATCCTGAATGTGACTGATAGACCCAATTTTTCATGAAAATAAAGATATTCAATTTGACTGGACTTGACACTTGATTATGTTTTCTGAGAAAGAAAAAGAATTCTTCCGATCTAATTATTCTCTTTAATAAACTTTCTTTTGTCTCGTGTGGGGTACAATATGATTTCATCTTTCGTTTCATCAGAAAAAATCTGGGACGGAAGGATTCGAACCTCCGAGTAACGGGACCAAAACCCGCTGCCTTACCACTTGGCCACGCCCCATTTCTGGTTTTATGCGACACTAATAAACACTATTATGTTTATTTGTTATTCGTCAATCCCACTTCAATTACATAAAAAATGAGGGATACTCTCTTGCTAGGATTCTAGACATGCGGATAATATAGAATCCAAAAAATGCATTGATCATTACATGGAATTCTATTAAGATATTATATGAAAGTCGAATTTCTTCCATTCTCATTTGAGAGTGCGAATACAAGGAGGTATTTTGCGTTTGGGAAAGTCCGAAGAAAAAAGGATTTTGAACCCGCCTTTTCTTTTTTCCCTTAGAAAAATAACTCAATCAAAATCCAATTATCTACTCTACAAGAACGAAATGCTTGTTACTGTTCTTTATCCGACTAGTTTTTTCTTCGCCAAATTGCCCGAAGCTTATGCCATTTTCAACCCAATCGTGGATTTTATGCCTGTCATACCTATACTCTTTTTTCTATTAGCCTTTGTTTGGCAAGCTGCTGTAAGTTTTCGATGAAATCTTTACTACTCTGTTCTGTCTGCCAAATTGAATGATGTATTCATTCCAAAAAAATTCTAAAAATGAATAAAAGCCGAGAAGTCTTATATTATGAACCTTCGATTCTAAAATTCTAATTCTTCTACATTGAATGTATAGCTGCAGCAATAAATTGGGATCCGCCTTTCTACCCCACCCCCTGCACCTACGTTGAGCAGGTACCTTTAGGTACCCACACAATACCTAACCTAATTTTTGATATTGATAAGAGTGCTTATTATAAATCAATTCTTGCATACATTTATCTATGAGAAAATCCGGGGGTCAGAATTCCTTCCAATTCGAAAGTCCCAAATGATCCGAGGGGGCGGAAAGAGAGGGATTCGAACCCTCGGTACAAAAAAATTGTACAACGGATTAGCAATCCGCCGCTTTAGTCCACTCAGCCATCTCTCCCCGTTCCAAATCGAAAGGTTTCCGTGATATGACAGAGGCAAGAAATAACGATTGCAAAAAATCCTTCCTTTTTCTTTCAAAAGTCCATAAAAATTATATTGCCAATTCCATTTGGTTCTTATCAAACCCACCATAAAATTGGAAAGAAAGATAAAGTAAGTAGACCTGACTCCTTGAATGATGCCTCTATCCACTATTCTGATATATAAATTCGATGTAGATGAAATTGTATAAGCGGATTTTTTGTATTTCCTTAGACTTAGACCGCGCAAGGCAAGAATTTTTCGCTATTTACGATTTCATATTCTTGTTACTAGATGTTCTATAGGAATAAGAAGAAATCGCAACTCCTTTCCGCTACACATAAAAATTGATTTCGAAAGTCAATTTTTTTTTTTCAATATCTTTCTTAGAATCCCATTTTTGTTCTTCCACCCATGCAATAGAGAGCGAGTGGGAAAAGAGGGGTTACTTTTATTTTCATTTTTCCTTAAAAGATAGGCTTTGAAATAGGAGTCATGGAATAATGCTGAATTCAAATGTTTATTTCTATAGTATAAGGAATCAAATTCATGGATTTACCACGACCTCGGTTGTGACCCCATAGATAAAAATAAAAAATTTCTATCTTCGAGACCTTTGAAAAAGGGCATTGAACGAGAAAGAAATCGTCCACAGATAATCAAACTATCGTATGCCTTGGAAGTGATATGAGGTGCTCGGAAATGGTTGAAGTAATTGAATAGGAGGATCACTATGACTATAGCCCTTGGTAGAGTTACTAAAGAAGAAAATGATCTATTTGATATTATGGACGACTGGTTACGAAGGGACCGTTTCGTTTTTGTAGGATGGTCCGGCCTATTGCTCTTTCCTTGTGCTTATTTCGCTTTAGGGGGTTGGTTTACAGGGACAACTTTTGTAACTTCTTGGTATACCCATGGATTGGCTAGTTCCTATTTGGAAGGTTGTAATTTCTTAACCGCGGCAGTTTCCACCCCTGCCAATAGTTTAGCACACTCTTTGTTGCTACTATGGGGCCCGGAAGCGCAAGGGGATTTTACTCGTTGGTGTCAATTAGGCGGTCTGTGGACTTTTGTCGCTCTCCATGGGGCTTTTGCACTAATAGGTTTCATGTTACGTCAATTTGAACTTGCTCGGTCTGTTCAATTGCGGCCCTATAATGCAATTTCATTCTCTGCTCCAATCGCTGTTTTTGTTTCCGTATTCCTTATTTATCCACTGGGGCAATCTGGTTGGTTCTTTGCGCCGAGTTTTGGCGTAGCAGCGATATTTCGATTCATCCTCTTTTTCCAAGGATTTCATAATTGGACATTGAACCCATTTCATATGATGGGAGTTGCCGGAGTATTAGGCGCGGCTCTGCTATGCGCTATTCATGGGGCGACCGTAGAAAACACTCTATTCGAGGACGGTGATGGTGCAAATACTTTCCGCGCTTTTAACCCAACTCAAGCTGAAGAAACTTATTCAATGGTCACTGCTAATCGCTTTTGGTCCCAAATCTTTGGTGTTGCTTTTTCTAATAAACGTTGGTTACATTTCTTTATGCTATTTGTACCCGTCACCGGTTTATGGATGAGTGCTATTGGCGTAGTCGGCCTGGCTCTGAACCTACGTGCCTATGACTTCGTTTCCCAGGAAATCCGTGCAGCGGAAGATCCTGAATTTGAGACTTTCTACACTAAAAATATTCTTTTAAACGAGGGTATTCGTGCGTGGATGGCAGCTCAGGATCAGCCTCATGAAAATCTTATATTCCCTGAGGAGGTTCTACCACGTGGAAACGCTCTTTAATGGAACTTTCGTTTTAGCTGGTCGTGACCAAGAAACCACCGGCTTTGCTTGGTGGGCTGGGAATGCCAGACTTATCAATTTGTCCGGTAAACTACTTGGAGCTCACGTAGCCCATGCCGGATTAATCGTATTCTGGGCCGGAGCAATGAACCTATTTGAGGTGGCCCATTTCGTACCAGAAAAGCCCATGTATGAACAAGGGTTGATTTTACTTCCGCACTTAGCTACTCTAGGTTGGGGAGTAGGGCCGGGGGGAGAAGTTCTAGATACTTTTCCGTACTTTGTATCTGGAGTACTTCACCTAATTTCCTCCGCAGTCTTAGGCTTCGGCGGCATTTATCACG